ATAAATTTGCCGGGGAACTACCACCCAATTTGAAAAACCCTTCTTTATTATCAGAACAAGGAAAAATTTTTGATTCAGAAAATAAAGCGAAATATTTCTTTGCTGCAGTTACAACAGATTTAAATGATCAAACAAATAGAAAAAAATCCATTGGACTAAAAGAAATCAGTAAAAAGGTTCCTCGATGGGCATACAAATTGACCGACGACTTGAAAGAACAAGAGAGAGAAAATGAAGAAGAGTCAACAGAGGATCGTGGCATTCGTTCACGAAAAGCAAAACGTGTAGTAATTTTTACTGATAACGAGCAGAATACCAATACTCATACTGTTCCCAAGAATACTAGTAATCCAGCAGCAGAAGTAGCTTTGATACGTTATTCACAACAATCAGATTTTCGTCGCGATTTAATCAAAGGATCTATGCGAACTCAAAGACGTAAAACAGTTACTTGGGAACTGTTTCAATCAAACGTGCATTCACCCCTTTTTTTGGACAGAATAGACAAAAAAACCTTTTTTTTTTCTTTTGATATCTCCGGAATGGTGAATTCCATTTTTAGGAATTTGATGAGGAAAGGTGTAGAATTCAAAACTTCGGATTATGAGGAGGAAGAGTCAAGAGAAAAGGAGAAAAAAACGACAGAGAAAAAAGAGGAGAATGAACGGATAGCAATAGCAGAAACTTGGGATACTATTCTATTTGCTCAAGCAATAAGAGGTTCCATGTTAGTAACCCAATCAATTCTTAGAAAATATATAGTATTGCCTTCATTGATAATAGCCAAAAACATTGGCCGTATGTTACTATTTCAATTCCCCGAGTGGTACGAAGATTTAAAAGCGTGGAATAGGGAAATGCACGTTAAATGCACTTATAATGGTGTTCAATTATCAGAAAAAGAATTTCCGAAAAATTGGTTAATCGACGGTATTCAGATAAAGATCTTATTTCCTTTCCGTCTGAAACCTTGGCACAAATCTAAGTTACGATCCCATCATAGAGAGCCAATAAAAAAGAAAGGCAAAAAAGCTAATTTTTGTTTTTTAACAGTTTGGGGAATGGAAGCTGACCAGCCCTTTGGTTCTCCCCGAAAACAACCTTCCTTTTTTGAACCCATTTGTAAAGAATTTGAAAAAAAACTTAGAAAAGTGAAAAATAAATGTTTTCTAGCTCTAAGAATTTTAAAAGAAAGAACAAAATGGTTTCTAAAGGTCTCAAAAGAAAAAACAAGATGGGTTAGCCAAATGATTCGATTTATAAAAATAATAATGAAAGAGCTTTCAAAAAGAAATCCAATTTTCTTATTCGGACTGAGAGAAGTATATGAATCTAGTCAAAATAAAAATGAAAATGGAAAAAATTTGATGATAAGTAATCAGATTATTCATGAATCTTCCATTCGAATTAGATCCATGGATTGGACAAATTATTCACTAACAGAAAAAAAAATAACGGATCTGGCTGATAGGACAAATGCAATCAGAAATCAAATCGAAAAAATCACAAAAGACAGGAAAAAAATATTCCTAACTCTAGATATAAACATTAGTCCTAACAAGAAAAATTTGGATGATATAAAATCCGAATCGCCAAAAAGTATTTGGCAGATATTAAAAAGAAAAAGTACCCGATTCATACGTAAATGGCACTATTTTATGCAATTTCTTATTGTTATTGAAAAAATCTACATGGATACCCTTTTATGTATCATAAATATTACAAGGATCAATGTACAACCTTTACTTGAATCCAAAAAAATAATGGATAAATACAATTACAATGATGAAACAAATCAAGAAGGAATTGATGAAACAAATCCAAATACAATTCATTTGATTTCGACTATCAAAAAGTCGCTTTCTAATACTAATATTAGTAATAAGAATTCACAGACTTTTTGCGACCTATCCTCTTTGTCACAGGCATATGTATTTTACAAATTATCCCAAACCCAAGTTATTAACAAATATCACTTGAAATCCGTACTTCAATATCAAGGAACCTCCCTTTTTTTTAAGTATAAAATAAGGGATTGTTTTGAAACACAAGAAATATTGGATTCCGAATTAAAGCATAAGAAACTTCACAAGTTTGGAATGAATGACTGGAAAAGCTGGTTAAGAGGTCATTATCACTATCAACACAATTTATCTCATACTCGATGGTCTAGATTAGTACCACAAAAATGGCGAAATAGAGTCAATCAAAGTTGTCTAGTTCAAAATAAAGACTCAACCAATTTGGATTCATATGAAAAAGACCAATTAATTCATTACCAGAAAAAAAATGATTATGTAATGGATTCATTACCGAGTCAAAAAGAAAAATTCAAAAAAAATTACAGATATGATCTTTTATCACATAAATATATGAATTATGCAGATAATAAGGACTCTTATCTTTATGGATCACCATTACAAGGAAACGAGGTCCGAGGGATTCCCTATAATTACAACACATATAATCCCGAATTTTTTTATGTGCCGGGGGGTGTAGCTCTTAGTGATTATCTAAGAGAAGATTCTATTATTGAGACGGATAAAAATACAGATAGAAAATACTTTGATTGGAGAATTCTTAATTTTTGTCTTAGAAAAAAAAACGACATTGAAGGTTGGAACGATATGGATACCGGGACCAACATTAATAAAAATACTAAGAGTGAGGCTAATTATTATCAAATAATTGACAAGATGGATAAGAAAGATCTTGTTTATCTCGCGAGTCATAAACAAATCCATCCATCCAATCAAACACAAAACCCTTTTGACTGGATGGGAATGAATGAAAAAATATTCAATTGTCCCATATCCAATCTGCAACTTTGGTTTTTCCCAGGGTTTGTGTTACTTTATGATGCATATAAGATTCAACCGTGGATCATACCAATCAATTTACTTCTTTTGAATTTTAATGGAAATGAAAACGTTAGTGAAAAGAAAAATATCAACAGAACGAAAAAAAAAGATCTTCGTATAGCATCGAATAAAAAAAAATCTCTTGAATTAGAGAAGAAAAATAAAAAAGAAAAACAGCAGCCGGCCCAAGTCCAAGGGGATCGGGAATCAGACGCACAAAACCCAGGGAATCTTGCATCAGATATATCAAACCAACAAAAAGATGTTAAAGAAGATTATGAGGGATCAGACACTAGAAAGAAAAAACAATCTAAGAGAAACACGGCAGCAGAACTAGATTTATTCCTGAAAAGATATTTTCTTTTTCAATTGAGGTGGGATGATCCTTTGAATCCAAGAATAATCAATAATATCAAGGTATATTGTCTCCTGCTTAGACTGATAAATCCAAAGGAAATTGCTATATCTTCTATTCAAAGAGAAGAAATGAGTCTGGATGTAATGCTGATTCAGAAAGATCTAACTCTTAAAAACTTGATAACAAAAGGAATCTTGATTATTGAACCAGTTCGTCTGTCTATAAAATGGGATGGACAATTTATTATGTATCAAACTATCGCTATTTCACTAGTGCATAAGAGTAAGCACCAAACTCAAACTAATAGAAAATGCCGAGAAAAAGGAAATGTTGATAAGAATGGTCTTGATGAATCCATTTCACGACATGAAAAGGCGATTGGGAATCGAGACGAAAATCATTATGATTTGCTTGTTCCTGAAAATATTTCATCTCCTAGACGCCGTAGAGAATTGAGAATTCGAATTTGTTTCAATTCGCAAAAAATGAATGTTGTGGTTAAAAATCTAGTATTTCCCACTGGGAACAATGAAGGGAATTGCGGTCAATTTTTGGATGAAAGCAAACATCTTGATATAGATACAGATAGAAATACACTCCATAAGTTCAAATTCTTTATTTGGCCAAATTATCGATTAGAAGATTTAGCTTGTATGAATCGCTATTGGTTTGATACCAATAACGGTAGTCGTTTCAGTATGTCAAGGATACATATGTATCCACGATTGAAAATTCATTGATGGTACATTTCCCATGGATCACGTGTCAGATCTGATATGGTATCTAAAGGAAAACAGATGTACAGACGCCTTTGTTTGTTATATTACAGTCTGATACATGATACTGAGTCAATGAACTATCTTATCAATTAATAGATCTAGGAATGCCTGGGCAGAATCTTCTTATCTTAAGTTAAGTCAAAAATTTTATCTTTTTTAGGTGCAGAAATGTACTATCCTTTTGTATCCATATCCAAAGCCAATTGCAAATGGGATTGATTATGGATTAATTCAATTTGAAAAAAAAACAGTAAAGCAAAAGCAGTAAGTTTAAGTATATGAATAAATCCATATTTTTGTGTCTACCAAATTAAAAAGGCCGGCATTATATTATTATTACTGATCGGTAAAATCCATATCTTTCAAAAAAAGGGGGAGAAGAATTCTTTTTTATGGTAAAAAATTCATTTATCTCAGTTATTTCGCAAGAAGAAAAAGAAGAAAATAAAGGTTCTGTTGAATTTCAAGTATTCAGTTTCACTAATAAAATACGGAGACTTACTTTACATTTGGAATTGCATAGAAAAGACTATTCATCTCAGAGAGGTCTACGGAAAATTCTGGGAAAACGTCAACGGCTACTGGCTTATTTGTCAAATAAAAATAAAGTACGTTATAAAGAATTAATTGGTCAGTTAGATATTCGGAAGCCCAAAACTCGTTAAGCTAATTTGAATATTGAATTTTTTGAATTATTTGATTTGAAATAAATTTGGATGAACTTCATGTCGTTTTCAGCAATTCATGGAATAATGAATCGGGGAAAAAAATATGCCTGTACCTGCTACAAGAAAAGACCTCATGATAGTCAATATGGGTCCGCATCACCCATCAATGCATGGTGTTCTTCGACTCATCGTTACTCTCGATGGTGAAGATGTTATTGACTGTGAACCCATATTAGGTTATTTACACAGAGGAATGGAAAAAATTGCGGAAAATCGAACAATTATACAATATCTGCCTTATGTAACACGTTGGGATTATTTAGCTACTATGTTTACAGAAGCAATAACGGTAAATGCACCAGAGCAGTTGGGGAATATTCAAGTACCTAAAAGAGCCAGCTATATTAGAGTAATTATGCTGGAACTGAGCCGTATAGCTTCTCATTTGTTATGGCTTGGCCCCTTTATGGCGGATATTGGTGCGCAAACTCCCTTCTTCTATATTTTCAGAGAGAGAGAATTGATATATGATCTATTCGAAGCTGCCACAGGTATGCGAATGATGCATAATTATTTCCGTATCGGAGGAGTAGCTGCTGATCTACCTTATGGCTGGATAGATAAATGTTTTGATTTCTGCGATTATTTTTTAACAGGGGTTACCGAATATCAAAAGCTTATTACGCGGAATCCTATTTTTTTGGAACGAGTTGAAGGAGTGGGCATTATTGGGGGAGAGGAAGCAATAAATTGGGGTTTATCGGGACCAATGTTACGAGCTTCTGGAATTCAATGGGATCTTCGTAAAGTTGATAATTATGAGTGTTACGACGAATTGGATTGGGAAGTACAATGGCAAAAAGAAGGAGATTCATTAGCTCGTTATTTAGTCCGAATCAGTGAAATGACAGAATCCATAAAAATAATTCAACAAGCTCTGGAAGGAATTCCGGGGGGGCCCTATGAAAATTTAGAAGTCCGCCGCTTGGATAGAGCAAAGGATTCCGAATGGAATGATTTTGAATATCGATTCATTAGTAAAAAACCTTCACCCACTTTTGAATTGTCGAAACAAGAACTTTATGTGAGAGTGGAAGCCCCAAAAGGGGAATTGGGAATTTATCTGATAGGAGATCAGAGTGTTTTTCCCTGGAGATGGAAAATTCGTCCACCGGGTTTTATCAATTTGCAAATTCTTCCTCAGTTAGTTAAAAGAATGAAATTGGCTGATATTATGACGATACTAGGTAGTATAGATATCATTATGGGAGAAGTTGATCGGTGAAATGATAATAGATACGACAGAAGTACAAGCTATCAATTCTTTTTTCAGATCGGAATCCTTAAAAGAGGTTTATGGGCTCATATGGTTGCTTGTCCCTATTTTTACTCCCGTATCGGGAATCATAATAGGGGTACTAGTAATTGTGTGGTTAGAAAGGCAAATATCCGCAGGGGTACAACAACGTATTGGACCCGAATACGCCGGCCCTTTGGGAATTCTTCAAGCTCTAGCAGATGGGACCAAACTACTTTTCAAAGAGGATCTTCTCCCATCTAGAGGGGATATTCGTTTATTCAGTATCGGACCATCGATAGCGGTCATATCCATTTTAATAAGTTATTCAGTAATTCCTTTTGGCTATCGCGTTGTTCTAGACGATCTTAATATAGGTGTTTTTTTATGGATTGCCATTTCAAGTATTGCTCCTATTGGACTTCTTATGTCAGGATATGGATCGAATAATAAATATTCCTTTTTAGGTGGTCTCCGAGCTGCTGCTCAATCGATTAGTTATGAAATACCATTAACTCCATGTGTGTTATCAATATCTCTACGTGCGATTCGTTGGGACATACCCCTTTTTTTGTTTTGACCTATTTTTTTCATTTTATTTCTAGGAAATTTTATTTCTAGGAAATAAGTTGAATGTAGTGAATAAATATTTTTCTTTTTTATTCATCATTCGGAACGATGAACTAAACCAGATAGTTATATGAGTGAAACAAAACAGCTTATAAATTGGCAGTAAAAAGATTGAGTCTCATTGCCTAGGTACAAGAGTTAAGCGGAAGTAAAAACAGTAGAAACTGTTTACCCAAAGATTGGGTGATTAGTCATCATAGTTTGAAGCGGATACAAAAGATCAACTCTATGGAGTTTTTACTAGTGTATTGTTTGGGTTTGGGTTACCATACCGGGGATCGAGCAAAAACAAAAATGAGTGGACGATTAGGAACACCAAGGTACACAAAGGATTAGTAATGTATATAAGGTAAGTTATCCAAAGGAGTATTTATGTATAAAAGGAATCCTAATGGGGCTTAAAATTGGTAGAAATTATTAAGTAGTACTTCCCCATGATCCCGATCCAGAGTATGATCCTATCCACTGATTAAAAAAATGACTATCAGGAACGAAGTAATCCTTTATTTATATTATATTTATGACCTTTAGTTATATTCATTTTTGATTTATTGAATTTTTTATTCAATTGGATTGTAGAATGAATTTTTTAAAGTCCTCTTTTCTGAGAAAGAAGAATAGGAACGAAAGAAATGGAATGCAATTGAAATGGAAAAAAACTATAAGAAATCTCTTTTCTTTCTTTTCTCTATGCATATTTATATTAATACAGAGAGAATAAGAATTCTCTCATGATTCATAAACTAATACTATATAATAGAATGTCGAATTCTTTTGATTAAGAATTAAGAAAAAGATATGAGTCGAAATATATTGATACAACGAGTATTTTATTCAATTGAAGGATTAAGTTATTACTGAATAAAGACAAATGAAAATTATGAAGGATGAGATCAATTCGGAAGCACTTTTTTTGTTATTATAGCAGACAGAATTGCATTGGTCTAATTTGGGACTCTCTGATATATCCTTACTCTATCTACCCTCCAAACATAGCGAAATAATATCGAATTAGTCCTTAGATTTATTTGTGGCCATCGAGGAGCCGTATGAAGCTGAAGTCTCATGTACGGTTCTGCAATAGCGATGGGAACAGTGATGTTATCACCGACTATAATTATCTAACAGTTCAAGTACGGTTGATATAGTGGAGGCGCAGTCAAAATATGGTTTTTGGGGGTGGAATCTGTGGCGTCAACCTATAGGGTTTACGGTTTTTCTAATTTCTTCCCTAGCGGAATGTGAGAGATTGCCCTTTGATTTACCAGAAGCAGAGGAAGAATTAGTAGCGGGTTATCAAACCGAATATTCAGGTATCAAATTTGGTTTATTTTACGTTGCTTCCTATCTCAATCTACTAGTTTCTTCATTATTTGTAACGGTTCTTTACTTGGGCGGTTGGAATCTCTCTCTTCCATACACATTCATTCCTGAGTTTTTTGGAATAAATGAAGTGGGTGGAGTCTTTGGAACGACAATTGGTATATTTATTACATTAGCTAAAGCTTATTTGTTCCTGTTCATTCCTATCACAACAAGATGGACTTTACCTAGGATGAGAATAGACCAACTATTAAATCTTGGGTGGAAATTTCTTTTACCTATTTCTTTAGGTAATCTATTATTGACAACTTCTTCCCAACTCCTTTCACTGTAAAGGCATACGATATTCTAGATTCATAACTTCGTTCAAATCAAACAAGAGACAGAAACATGAAATAATTTATAGATATTCATGATATGGTTCCTATGGTAATTGGGTTCATGAATTATGGTCAACAAACAGTACGAGCTGCAAGGTACATCGGTCAAAGTTTCATGATTACCTTATCCCACACAAATCGTTTACCTGTAACTATTCAATATCCTTATGAAAAATTGATCACATCTGAGCGTTTCCGAGGTCGAATCCACTTTGAATTTGATAAATGCATTGCATGTGAAGTATGTGTTCGTGTATGCCCTATAGATCTACCCGTTGTTGATTGGAGACTGGAAACTGATATTCGAAAGAAACGATTGCTTAATTACAGTATTGATTTCGGAATCTGTATATTTTGTGGTAACTGCGTCGAGTATTGTCCAACAAACTGTTTATCAATGACTGAAGAATATGAACTTTCTACTTATGATCGTCATGAATTGACTTATAATCAAATTGCTTTGGGTAGGTTACCAATGTCAGTAATTGGGGATTACACCATTTCCCCAATTATGAATTCTACTCAAATAAACAAAGTCATGAGTAAACCCCTTGATTCAAAAACAATTACCAATTCCTAAGATTCAGTTTTGATCTAAAGGAGCGAAGCTTTTGTCATTTCATTGTGCTGGGGAAATAACTCAAAATCCTAACTATGGTTTAGTAGAAGTCACTGCTTGCTTTGGATTGAAAATCCATTCATATATCCCTGACGGTTTCAAAATGTATATCGAAATTCTTCAAATTTCTAATTAAAACGAAATGTCTTAAATGTCTAATAATGTATAACTGTATTAGAAATGTATAATAGAAAATGCAATAATCAAAATAAAGAATATATTTGAATATAAATAGAATAATAATTCTATTTCTAGTATTTCTAGATTCTTATTTATAGATTATTCTATTATTTTATATAATAGAAATACTAATACAATTTCGAACTAATCTTTTGGATAGAGAAATGGGATTCAATTAATAAGTGTATCTCCAACAATCCCCACCCACCCCATTAGGGTTTAATTCAATTAGGAGTGTAGTGTAACGTATCAAAAAAAATCGAAATAAATAGGGTAACTTCTTTTTTCCTGGTCTAGTCAATAAGGTCATGAAACATTTCGACTTATTTATCTCTTATTTTACACATAATGGATTTACCTGGACCAATACATGATTTTCTTTTAGTATTTTTGGGATTGGGTCTTATAGTAGGAGGTCTAGGAGTTGTATTACTTACCAATCCTATTTTGTCTGCCTTTTCATTGGGATTGGTTCTTGTTTGTATATCCTTATTCCATATTCTAGCGAACTCCCATTTTGTAGCTGCTGCACAGCTCCTTATTTATGTGGGAGCCATAAATGTCTTAATCATATTTGCTGTGATGTTCATGAATGGTTCAGAATATTACAATGATTTCCGTCTCTGGACCGTTGGGGATGGGGTCACTTTACTGGTTTGTACAAGTATTTTTGTTTCACTAATTACTACTATCCTAGATACGTCATGGTACGGAATTATTTGGACTACAAGATCAAACCAGATTATAGAGCAGGATTTGATAAACAATAGTCAACAAATTGGGATTCATTTATCAACAGATTTTTTTCTTCCATTTGAACTTATTTCTATAATTCTTTTAGTTGCCTTGATAGGTGCGATTGCTATGGCTCGTCAGTAATAAATAAAAAAAAAGACTTAAAAAAA